AGAGGTTTTTTATTAGTAACCCAATCAATTCTTAGAAAATATATTATATTACCTTCATTGATAATAGCTAAAAATATCGTCCGTATACTATTATTTCAATTTCCGGAATGGTATGAGGACTTAAAGGATTGGAATAGAGAAATGCATGTTAAATGTACCTATAACGGCGTTCAATTATCAGAAAAAGAATTTCCAAAAAACTGGTTAACAGACGGCATTCAGATCAAGATCCTATTTCCTTTTCGTCTTAAACCTTGGCACAGATCTAAGTTACGAGCCCCTTATAACGATCCAATGAAAAAGCAAGGTCAAAAAAATGATTTTTGTTTTTTAACAATTTTTGGAATGGAAGCTGAACTACCTTTTGGTTCTCCCAGAAAAAAACTTTCATTTTTTGAACCGATTTTAAAAGAACTCAAAAAAAAAATGAAAAAATTGCAAAAGAAATGTTTTATAATTCTAGGAATTTTTAAAGAACAAACAAAATTTTTTCTAAATGTCTCAAAAAAACCAAAAAAATGGATCATTAAAAACATTCTATTTATAAAAGAAATAATAAAAGAACTCTCAAAAATAAACCCAATTATATTATTTGGATTGAGAGAAATAGAAGTATATGAATTGAGTGAAATTAAAAAAGATTCAATAATCAGGAATCGGATGATTCAGGAATCGTCCATTCAAATTAGATCTCAGAATTGGACAAATTATTCATTAACAGAAAAAAAAATGCAAGATCTGACTGATAGAATAAACACAATCATAAATCAAATAGAAAAAATTACAAAAGACAAGAAAAAGGGATTTATAACTTCAGATAGAAATTTGAGTTCTAACAAAATAAGTTATGATGATAAAAGATTGGAATCACAAAAAAATATTTGGCAGATATTAAAAAGAAGAACTGCTCGATTAATCCGTAAATCCCATTATTTTATAATATTTTTCATTGAAAAGATATACATAGATATCTTTCTATCTATGATTAATATTCCTAGTATCAATACACAACTTTTTCTTGAATCAACAAAAAAAATTATTAATAAAAACATTAACAGTAATGAAGCAAATCAAGAAAGAATTAATAAAACAAATCAAAGTTTAATTAAATTTATTTCGATTATAAAAGAGTCACTTTCTAATACTAATATTAGTCTTAGTCAAAAAAATTCAAAGACTTTTTTTGACTTATCTTACTTTTCACAAGCATATGTATTTTACAAATTATCACAAACCCAACTTATTAAGTTAGAGAAATTGAAATCCGTATTTCAATATAATGGAACCCCCCTTTTTCTTAAGAATGAAATAAAGGATTTTTTTGTTGTAAGACAAGAACTATTTCATTCCGAATTAAGACCTAAGAATCTTCGCAATTCTGGAATGAATCAATGGACAAATTGGTTAAGGAGTCATTATGAATATCAATGTGATGTATCTCAAATTAAATGGTCTAGAGTAGTACCACAAAAATGGCGAAATATATTGAACTGTATAGCTCAAAATAAAGATTTATATAAAGATTTGTGTGATTTATATGAAAAAGATGAATTAATTCACTACGAAAAAAAAACAAAAATGGAAACGGATTTATTATTGAATCAAAAGGATAATTTTAAAAAACAATATAGATATGATCTTTTAGCATATAAATCTATAAATTCTGAAACTAAGAAGTACTCTTCAATTTATGGATCACCATTACAAGTAAAAACTAACCAAGATATTTTTTATAATTACAACACACATAACCAAAAATCATTTAATATGGTAGAAGATGATATTCGAGATATGGATAAAAATACGGATAGAAAATATTTTGATTGGAGAATTCTCGATTTTTGTCTTAAAACGAAGGTCGATATTGAGGCCTGGATCAATATTGATACTGACACTAACAGTAATAAATATACTAAGACTAGGGTTAATAAGTATCAAATAATTGATAAAATCAATAATAAGGGTCTTTTTTATCTCACACTTCAGCAAGATCAAAAAATCAACCTATCCAATCAAAACCCCCTTTTGGATTGGATGGGAATGAATGAAGAACTACTAAGTCGTCCCATATCAAATCTGGAACTTTGGTTCTTGCCAGAATTTGTGAGACTTTATAATACGTATAAAATGAAACCGTGGGTTATACCAATTAAATTACTACTTTTTAATTCTAATATAAAAAAAAATGCTAGTGAAAACAAAAGCATCACTGGAAATAAAAAAAGAGATCCTTTTATATCAATATCGTCGAATGAAAAAAAATCTCTTGAATTAGAAAACCAAAATCAAGGAGAAAAAGAATCCACGGGCCAAGCAGATCTTAAATCAGCTCTTTCAAACCAAGAAAAAGATGTTGAAGAAGATTATACGGGATCGGACATGAAAAAACATAGAAATAAAAAGCAATACAAGATCAATACAAAAGCGGAGTTTGATTTCTTCCTAAAAAGGTATTTGTATTTTCAATTGAGATGGGATGATTCTTTAAATAAAAAAATAATCAATAACATCAACGTATATTGTCTCCTGCTTAGACTGATAAATCCAAGAGAAATTACTATAGCCTCTATTCAAAGGGGCGAAATGAGTCTGGATATTTTGACGATTCAGAAAGATGTAACTCTTACAGAATTTATTAAAAGAGGATTTTTGATTATTGAACCAATTCGTCTAGCTATAAAAAATGATGGAAAATTTATTATGTATCAAACCCTCGGTATTTCATTAGTTCATAAAAGTAAACATCAAATAAATCAAAGATACCGAGAAAAAAAACATGTTGATAAGAATTCTGATGAAGTCATTACAAAACATCAAAAGATGACTGGAAATAGATATAAAAAAAATTATGATTTGTTTGTTCCTGAAAATATTTTATCGCCTAGACGTCGTAGAGAATTGCGAATTCTAATTTGTTTAAATTCTAAGAATAGACATAGAAAGGCATATTTTTGTAATGGGAATGAGGTAAACAGTCAAGTTGTGGATAAAAGCAAAAAATATAAAAAAAAACTTATAAAATTAAAGCTATTTCTTTGGCCCAATTATCGATTAGAAGATTTAGCTTGTATGAATCGTTATTGGTTTAATACCAATAATGGCAGTTGTTTCAGTATGGTAAGGATACATATGTATCCGCGATTGAAAATTCATTAATAGTACATTTTTCCTATATTTCCCATACCATATCTGGTCTATGACGACAAAGAGATGCACGCATACATTGTCTTACATTCCATTCTGATACATGATACTAATTCAATGACATATCAATTAGATCTAGAATGAACAAAATTTTCTTATTTTAGGTCTAAACTTTTATCTTTTGTGAGTGAAGAAACCAACCATACTTTTGTATCCCCTTTCAAATCCAATTTTAAAATGAAAATAGGATTGAGTAAGTTTTATTAAATTAAAAAAATTAGAAATTAATAACGAAATTCAAATTATTGTATATACCAAATAAAAATTAGGGGCATTATTATTACTGATCAATAAAGATATCTATCAATAAAAAATATCTTAAAATAAAAAGAGGGGGGGGAGAGAAGATTTCAGTTTATGGTAAAAAATTCATTCATCTCAGTTATTTCACAAGAAGAAAAAGACGAAAACAGAGGATCTGTTGAATTTCAAATAGTTAGTTTCACCAATAGGATACGAAGACTTACTTCACATTTACAATTACACAAAAAAGACTATTTATCTCAGAGAGGTTTACGTAAAATTCTGGGAAAACGCCAACGATTACTGTCTTATTTGTCAAAGAAAAATAGAATATGTTATAAAGAATTAATTAATCGGTTAGATATTCGGGAGTCAAAAACTCGTTAATTTTATTTTTATATTTTTATAAAGGCATTTTGAATTAAATTATTTGATTTATTAGATCTTGAATTTTAATGAACTTTTTTTCGTTTTCAGCAATTCATGAAAGAATGAATCGAGGAAAAACCTATGAATATACCGGCTACAAGAAAAGACCTCATGATAGTCAATATGGGCCCCCACCACCCATCAATGCATGGTGTTCTTCGACTCATCATTACTCTAGATGGTGAAGATGTTATTGACTGTGAACCAATATTGGGTTATTTACACCGAGGAATGGAAAAAATTGCGGAAAATCGAACAATTATACAATATTTGCCTTATGTAACACGGTGGGATTATTTAGCTACTATGTTCACAGAAGCAATAACTGTAAACGGACCGGAACAGTTGGGAAATATTCAAGTACCTAAAAGAGCCAGCTATATCAGAATAATTATGTTGGAGTTGAGTCGTATAGCTTCTCATCTGTTATGGCTCGGTCCTTTTATGGCGGATATTGGTGCACAAACTCCCTTTTTCTATATTTTCAGAGAAAGAGAATTAGTATATGATCTATTCGAAGCTGCCACCGGTATGAGAATGATGCATAATTATTTTCGTATCGGAGGAGTAGCGGCCGATCTACCTCATGGCTGGATAGATAAATGTTTGGATTTCTGCGATTATTTTTTAACAAGAGTTGCTGAATATCAAAAACTTATTACACGAAATCCTATTTTTTTAGAACGAGTCGAGGGAGTGGGCATTATTGGTAGAGAGGAAGTAATAAATTGGGGTTTATCGGGACCAATGCTGCGAGCTTCCGGAATACAATGGGATCTTCGTAAAGTTGATCATTATGAATGTTACGACGAATTTGATTGGGAAGTACAGTGGCAAAAAGAAGGAGATTCATTGGCTCGTTATCTAGTCCGAATTGGTGAAATGATAGAATCCGTAAAAATTATTCAACAGGCCCTGGAAGGAATTCCAGGGGGACCCTATGAGAATTTAGAAATACGATACTTTGATAGAGAAAGGAATCCGGAATGGAATGATTTTGAATATCGATTTATTAGTAAAAAGCCGTCTCCTACATTTGAATTGCCGAAACAAGAACTTTATGTGAGAGTAGAAGCCCCAAAGGGAGAATTGGGAATTTTTCTCATAGGGGATCAGAGTGGTTTTCCTTGGAGATGGAAAATCCGCCCGCCGGGTTTTATCAATTTGCAAATTCTTCCGCGGTTAGTTAAAAGAATGAAATTGGCTGATATTATGACGATACTAGGTAGTATAGATATCATTATGGGAGAAGTTGATCGTTGAAATGATAATTGATACACCGGAAGTACAAGATATCGATTCTTTTTCTAGATTAGAATTTTTTAAAGAGGTTTATGGAATTCTATGGGTTCTTGTTCCTATTTTGACTCTTGTAGTGGGAATCACAATAGGCGTACTGGTAATTGTATGGTTAGAAAGAGAAATATCGGCAGGGATACAACAACGTATTGGACCTGAATACGCCGGCCCTTTGGGAGTTCTTCAAGCTCTAGCAGATGGGACAAAACTACTTTTCAAAGAAAATCTTTTTCCATCTAGGGGGGATACTCGTTTATTCAGTATCGGGCCATCCATAGCAGTCATATCAATTTTAGTAAGCTATTCAGTAGTTCCTTTTGGATATCACCTTGTTTTAGCGGATCTCAATATCGGTGTTTTTTTATGGATTGCCATTTCCAGTATTGCTCCAATTGGACTTCTTATGTCGGGATACGGGTCAAATAATAAATATTCCTTTTTAGGCGGTCTACGAGCTGCTGCTCAATCGATTAGTTATGAAATACCATTAACTTTATGTGTGTTATCAATATCTCTACGTGTGATTCGTTGATACATAGACATAAACTTTTCTCTATTCCTTCCTTTCAAGGAAAGGGTTGGAATGGATTGAGTAGATATCTTAATTTTTTTTTTTTTTTTATTCATTATTCGGGTTGATGAACTAAATCAAATAGTTATATGAGTGAAAGAAAACAGCTTATATATAAATTCGCAGTAAAAAGATTGATTCTCATTTTCTATGTATAAGAGTTAGAGAGTTAAGCGGAAATAAACATAAACAGAAGAGACCGTTTCCCCCAAGATTGGTTGATTAGTCATCCTGACTTGAAGCGGGTTCAAAAGATCAACCGTATTGAGTTTTCACTATCATTTTTATGTATTAGCATAACGGGGGATTGAGCAAAAACGAGTGGATGGTTAGAAACACGAACATATGGAAAGGATTAGTAATGGAGATTATGTAAATTCTCCAAAAGGACATTTTTACATAATATACAAACAAAGAATACTAATTGGGGCTTTAAGTTGGTAGAAATGATCAGGCAGTACTCCCCATGACACGATTCCAATCCAGAGTATACTCCTATCCACCGATTTAATAAATAACTATTCGAAACGAAATAATCCTTTACTTTATTTTGAAAGCCCTCTTTTTCTCAGAAATAGAAAGAAGAATAGGAACGAAAAAAAAAAAAAAGATATACTTAATTTATTATTTGTTACTTTTATTCTTTCCCATATACATATTAATAGATATATAATTTGTGTCATAATTCATTAATTAATATAGAATTTTTTTTTCGTACGTGAAACCAACGGGTTATTGATATTTTTACAAGAAGTATTTTATTGAACAGTTAAGTTATTACTGAACAAAGAAGAATTGAAATTATTATTGAAATTATTAAATTAAAGAAAGGATGAGATCAATTCAGAAGTACTTTTTTTATTTTATTTTGAATTAAAATAATTCTAACAGACAGAATTCAATTGGTCTAATTTGGGACCGACCGATAGTTATCCATCCTACAAACATATCAAGATTCAAAAAAGAATACTGACGCGGTCCCTATATTTATTTCTGGCCTTCAAGGAGCCGTATGAGGTGAAAATCTCATGTACGGTTCTGTAATAGCGATGGTAACAGTGATGGTATCACCGACTATAATTATCTAACAGTTCAAGTACAATTGATATTGTTGAGGCGCAATCAAAATATGGTTTTTGGGGATGGAATTTGTGGCGTCAGCCTATAGGGTTTATCATTTTTATTATTTCTTCCCTAGCAGAATGTGAGAGATTACCTTTTGATTTACCAGAAGCAGAAGAAGAGTTAGTAGCAGGTTATCAAACCGAATACTCGGGTATAAAATTTGGGTTATTTTATGTTGCTTCCTATCTAAACCTATTGGTTTCTTCATTATTTGTAACAGTTCTTTACTTGGGAGGTTGGAATATATCTATTCCGGACATATATGTTTCTGAGCTTTTTGAAATAAATAAAACATGTGGAGTTTTTGGAGCGATAATTGGTATCTTTATTACATTAGCTAAAACTTATTTGTTCTTGTTCATTCCTATCACAACAAGATGGACTTTACCGAGGCTAAGAATGGACCAACTATTGAATCTTGGATGGAAATTTCTTTTACCTATTTCTCTCGGTAATCTATTATTAACAACTTCTTTCCAACTCTTTTCACTGTAAAGTAACATTCTATATTCACAACGTGTCTCAAACAAGAGAAATAAACAAACACAAAACTATTCATATATATATTAACGATATGTTCTCTATGGTAACTGGGTTCATGAATTATGGTCAACAAACAGTACGAGCTGCAAGGTACATTGGTCAAAGTTTCATGATTACTTTATCCCACGCAAATCGTTTACCCGTAACTATTCAATATCCTTATGAAAAATTAATCACCGCGGAGCGTTTCCGCGGTCGAATCCATTTTGAATTTGATAAATGTATTGCTTGTGAAGTATGCGTTCGTGTATGTCCTATAGATCTACCCGTTGTTGATTGGAAATTGGAAACTGATATTCGCAAGAAACGGCTGCTTAATTACAGTATTGATTTCGGAGTCTGTATATTTTGTGGTAATTGCGTTGAGTATTGTCCAACGAATTGTTTATCAATGACTGAAGAATATGAACTTTCTACTTATGATCGTCACGAATTGAATTATAATCAAATTGCTTTGGGTCGTTTACCAATGTCAGTAATTGACGATTATACAATTCGAACAATTTTGAATTCGCCTCAAATAAATAAGTAAATCTCTTATTAACGAATAATTTATAATTACTTTACTAATAACTAATATAGAAGGAATTTAGGTTTCTTTCGTGTTGTTTGGTCAATAACTACAAATACCAACTATTGATTGGTTGGTAAGAAACGCGTCTTAATTTGGATTGAAAATCCATTAATTAATATATCCATAATTGTTTTAAAATATATAGTTTAGAATTAGAACGACTCTTTCAGATAAAGAATGAAATTAGTCCAATAATAGTACTCACATTTATTCATATCCTTTAGTATTTATTTACTTAGGATTAAATTAGGAATTGCTCAAAAATCATAAAAAAAAAATTTCTGGTCGGGTATCAATAAGGTCATGAAAAACATTTCTATTTATTTATCTCTTATTTTACATATAATGGATTTGCCCGGACCAATACATGATTTTCTTTTAGTCTTTCTGGGATCGGTTCTTATACTAGGAGGTATGGGGGTGGTATTATTTACCAACCCCATTTATTCTGCCTTTTCATTGGGACTGGTTCTTGTTTGTATATCCTTATTCTATATTCTATTAAACTCTTATTTTGTAGCTGCTGCACAACTCCTTATTTACGTGGGAGCTATAAATGTTTTAATCGTATTTGCTGTGATGTTCATGAATGGTTCAGAATATTACAAAGATTTGAATCTTTGGACCATTGGGGATGTGGTTACTTTGCCAGTTTGTACAAGTATTTTTGTTTTACTCATGATTATTATTACGGATACGTCATGGTACGGAATTATTTGGACTACAAGATCAAACCAGATTATAGAGCAAGATTTGATAAGTAATAGTCAACAAATTGGAATTCATTTATCAACAGATTTTTTCCTTCCATTTGAATTCGTTTCGATAATTCTTTTAGCCGCTTTGATAGGTGCAATTGCCGTGGCGCGACAGTAAAAAATTTATAGAATTAGCAATGCACATTAAACTCTGTTCGGTTTTATTACATTCCATTTATTTCCCTTTAATTAAAGATTGTTTATGTCTAAAATAGAAATTATTCAATCTATTCTATTAACAATCGAAAATCTGCCTTTGTTCCGTACTTTTTTTTATTCTAGTCAATTGAATCTGTTGAATTGTTGTTCAGTTCATATTGAAATGAATCGAAATTGATAAGGAGTTGGTCAATGATGCTCGAACATGTACTTGTTTTGAGTGCCTACTTATTTTCTATCGGTATCTATGGATTGATCACGAGCCGGAATATGGTTAGAGCCCTTATGTGTCTTGAACTTATACTGAATGCGGTTAATATGAATTTCGTAACATTTTCTGATTTTTTTGATAGTCGCCAATTAAAAGGAAATATTTTCTCAATTTTTGTTATAGCTATTGCAGCCGCTGAAGCAGCTATTGGCCCGGCTATTGTTTCATCAATTTATCGTAACAGAAAATCAACTCGTATCAATCAATCGAATTTGTTGAATAAGTAGTATTAATCATATAAATTCTAATATTCATAAATTAGAATTACCATGACCATACATTACGTAATAATACACGTTTTCAAAAATGTAAGAAATTAAAGTATCTTGGCTCTATCGCATGAGTCAATCCAGAAGTAGATTGATTAGAAAAATTATGATAAATTATTGATTCATCTGGTGTCTAAATATATGATTCATTTACAAGTTTACTAGATCGAAACTTTCTGACATTCAAAAATTTATAGATCCAAATGTCACATTCAGTAAAGATTTATGATACGTGTATAGGGTGTACTCAATGCGTGCGCGCCTGCCCAACGGATGTATTAGAAATGATACCTTGGGACGGGTGTAAAGCTAAGCAAATTGCTTCTGCTCCAAGAACAGAGGACTGTGTCGGTTGTAAGAGATGTGAATCCGCCTGTCCGACAGATTTCTTGAGTGTTCGAGTTTATTTATGGCATGAAACAACTCGAAGTATGGGTCTGGCTTATTAATACGTTCCAGAAAACCCCACTGGAATACATTTGATTTTTTTACCTTTACCGACAAAAACCCGCGCTCAAAAACTATTTATTTTGAGCACGGGTTTTTCTGGTCCAAGTTTATCTTGTTTTTACCATGAATAATTTTCCTTGGTTAACGCTAGTTGTAGTTTTGCCAATATTCGCGGGTTCCTTAATTTTCTTTCTCCCTCATAGAGGAAATAAGATAATTCGGTGGTATACTATAGGTATATGCATAGTAGAACTCCTTCTAACAACCTATGCATTCGGTTATCGTTTCCAATTGGATGATCCATTAATGCAACTGACAGAGGATTATAAATGGATCGATTTTTTTGATTTTTACTGGAGATTGGGAATAGATGGAATTTCTATAGGACCCATTTTACTGACAGGATTTATCACAACTTTAGCTACTTTAGCGGCTCGGCCGATTACTCGAGATTCCCGACTATTCCATTTTCTGATGTTAGCAATGTATAGCGGTCAAATAGGACCATTTTCTTCTCGAGACCTTTTACTTTTTTTCATCATGTGGGAGTTAGAATTAATTCCAGTTTATCTACTTCTATCCATGTGGGGGGGAAAGAAACGTTTGTATTCAGCTACAAAATTTATTTTGTACACTGCAGGAAGTTCCGTTTTTTTATTAATGGGAGTTTTGGGTATTGGTTTATATGGTTCCAATGAACCAACATTAAATTTTGAAACATCAGCTAATCAATCGTATCCTGTAGCACTGGAAATAATATTCTATATTGGATTTCTTATTGCTTTTGCTGTCAAATCACCGATCATACCCTTACATACATGGTTACCAGACACCCATGGAGAGGCACATTACAGTACTTGTATGCTTTTAGCCGGAATCTTATTAAAAATGGGAGCGTATGGATTGGTTCGGATCAATATGGAATTATTACCCCACGCCCATTCTATATTCTCTCCCTGGTTGATTATAGTAGGCACAATTCAAATAATCTATGCAGCTTCAACATCTCCCGGTCAGCGTAATTTAAAAAAAAGAATAGCCTACTCTTCTGTATCTCATATGGGTTTCATAATTATAGGAATTGGTTCTATAAGCGATACAGGACTCAACGGAGCCATTTTACAAATAATCTCTCACGGATTTATTGGCGCTGCGCTTTTTTTCTTGGCCGGAACGAGTTATGATAGAATACGTCTTGTTTATCTCGACGAAATGGGCGGAATGGCTATCGCAATTCCAAAAATATTCACGACTTTCAGTATCTTATCAATGGCTTCTCTTGCATTACCGGGCATGAGCGGTTTTGTTGCCGAATTGTTAGTTTTTTTTGGAATACTTACTAGTCAAAAATATCTTTTAATGACAAAAATATTAATTACTTTTGTAATGGCAATTGGAATGATATTAACTCCTATTTATTCATTATCTATGTTACGCCAGATGTTCTATGGATACAAGCTTTTTAATGCCCCAAACTCTTATTTTTTTGATTCTGGACCGCGAGAATTATTTGTTTCGATCTCTATCCTTTTACCTGTAATAGGTATTGGTGTTTATCCCGATTTCGTTTTATCATTATCAGTTGACAAGGTCGAAGCTATTATATCCAATTATTTTTTTCGATAGTTTTTGTGAGTAAACCAAAAAATGAAACTGAAATCCCATGATTTTAAAAATGGTTGATTGTACAATAAAAAAATGAGTCTTTTATATTCTTTTAAGTAAAATATTTTATATTCTTTTAAGTAAAATAAATAAATTGGAATTCTATTATAACTAGATATCTTTTGAATTTGTGAGAACCATTTGAATCAAGTAATGGAAATGATTCAAATGGTTCTTGATTGTTTACATGAAGTTTTCGTATATATACCTGTATGCCGTCCTATGTTTATATTCGTCAAGTCTTTTATTCAATTAGATGTTAATGTAAATGAACCATAACTATGCAACCCTATTCCTAATAGATTAACCCCAAAATAGCATATCCAAATTATAAGAAAGCCCATTGAGGCCACAATTGCAGAATTTACACTTTCAAAATTTTTATTTGTTCTAATATGTAAATAAATAGCGAATACGGTCCAAGTAATAAATGCCCAAGTCTCCTTTGGATCCCAATTCCAATATGATCCCCATGCTTCATTAGCCCATACTGCTCCCGAAAGAATACCTACGGTTAAAAGGATAAACCCTAGACTAATAATACGATAACTCCAACGATCCAATTGTTGAATCAATTGATACCTGTAATAATTTTGAGACGAAATAAAAGAAGTGTTTCGTAAGACATTGTTTCTTTCGTTCACGTATTGAATCTCACTAAAGTAAACTGACTCATTTTCGAAATTATTGCTTTTACTAAAAATCTTTCGAAATGTAATGACTAGAAGAGCTAGTGATAATAATGATCCACACAAAAGAGCCGCATAGCTCAATACCATCATACTTACGTGCATCATTAACCAATGGGATTGGAGAGCGGGTACTAATATCGCGGATTGATGCATTTCAGTTAAAAGACCCGAAGTAGCAAAACCTTGAGTAAAAATAGCACTTGGCGCGGTTATTGCGCTTAAATGGTTTTTATGTTTTTTAAAATACGGAATAATATGAATAATGGAAAAACTCCACGAAAGAAAAATTAATGATTCATATAAATCACTTAATGGTAAATGCCTCAAATACATCCAACGAGTAACTAATAATCCTGTTATGCAGAAAAAAGTAGCTATCATCCCCTTTTCTGACGAATCATCTAGTCCTACGATTTCATCGACTAATAAAATTATCAAATGAATTGTAATTACAATTGAAACGATCGAAAAGGATATATGAGTTAATATATGCTCTAAAGTTGAAAATATCATAAAAATTATTAAATTAATAAGGGCGTCCCTCAATTATAGGAATTGAAATCGGGAATTGAATTCATTATAGGACTTACTCTTTTAGAAGATGCCATGCCGCCACTCGGACTCGAACCGAGATGCTCTAGCACTGCTTCCTAAGAGCAGCGTGTCTACCGATTTCACCATAGCGGCTTATTCGAAATCATAATAACCTATTTTTATTCAATCGTCGAGCTTGAAGGAGTTAATTCAATCCAATATTTTTTTTTTAGGAAACCATTCAAATTGATGAATAAAAACTTGTTTAAAAATTAGGGATTAAAACGTTTTCGTTAACATTAATAATATTGATTTTTCTTATTATTATCTTTTTATTCTTTTTATTTAGTTATTTAGTATTTTAGGATGTCAATTTTATTTAACTGAACTAACAATGTATTTTTTCGTAGGCTATTACTTTATGCTCTCCTAAAACAAAAATGTAACAGTTGTAACTAGATAATTTTTACTTCAATCCCTGGATATAAGTAAAAAAAAAATGTTCTGCCTCGTTTGCATTTTTTAATGATTAATTTCTTTTATCATTTATTTTATTAATCTAAAATAAAAAATTCATTTTATCGATTAATAAAAAAATAGAATTTTTATATAACACAATTTCAGCGATACACTCAAAAGATTTATGTAAATATTTGCATAGTTAGGTTGCGTTAGGATTTTTTGTTGTGTAGAGAATTTGCGTTAAGATTTAGCAAACCCATTAAGTTAGGTATCTTGGGATGGTCGTATCAATCATATAAAAAAATTTCGTATAGAAATTGTACCGTACTTCAAAATATTTTCTAAATTTTTTAATTAATATATATATATTATATCTTGATCGATCTTCCAATCGAAACATAGGATCTAAAATAGATCACTCAAAATTGGCGCATTCGTCATATAACTACCTAAAAATGTAAACGGGGCTTTTATTAATTTAATTGGGTTTAAGGAATTTATATAGTGATAATAATTTCTAAAACCCAAAATAATGGTTTAAAAGATTATAAAAAACATTTTAAACTTAATCAATTAGTTTCAACGACCTCTTCTTTATAATATAAAATCTAAAATATAACTAAAAAAAAAATAAAATATAACTAAAAAAAAAATTCTTTTTATTATTGAGATTGAGTAAGGGCGATGGGGAAAGTGATAATCCCCATCCGGAAAATGATAAAACATACTAAAATGAAAGGCGAAACCTTGCGCTTGCGTTTACCCTTTTTTCAAACAAAAAAGTACCATTCATTTTTAGAATTCAGTAGACAACAGAATTCTTATCTATATTCAGAAACGAAAGAAAAATTTGGCTTCAAATTAAAGTAAAACAAATTCAATTTTATATTCGTTTAAATTAAAACATTATGAGACTAATTCGTTTTTATTTATTTTATTTTTAATGTATATTGTTTATTTTTTAATTTATTTTTAATGTATATTGTTTATTTTTTAATGTATATTGTTTATATTGTAATTTATCTTATATATTAATATTTATTCTTTTACTATACTATTATGATGTTAATATTAATTATAATTGATAAATATTATTTATCATTTTTATAACTTATAAATAAACTATAAACAAAATTATATCACTTTATTAGTTATTAGAACGATTCAGATTATTTATTTGTTACACAAAAAAAACTTTTAGAACTCCCGGTAGAAAGAGATTTCGCTAACGAAAAAGCTTTCAATGCTGCCCTATATCCTTTCTTTTTCCAAATATTTTTACGAATACGTTTTTTTGAAATAGAGGTGCGCTTTTTTGGAACTGCCATTAAAAAGTTATAATAGGTTTTTCGGTTGGATGTGAAAGACATCTATTGTTCAAAATCAATTGTTCTTTACTATTCTCTATCTATTTTTTCTCTAAATTAGACTCCAAAAAAAAAGGGGGGGGGGGGGTAAAAATCACATAAAATATTAATAAGAACGATAAGGTACACTATGCCAAATAGATTGAAGTTGATAAAATAAAAAAAAAATAATAAAAAAAAAAAAAAAGAAAGATTGTCCGTTTCGTTTTCTTTCTATTTTCATCGTGTTACATTTATACATGTAATAAAAAAATCTAAAAGTTTAATAACCCAATCCTTCTCCCGCTTAATTAAAAAATAAAAAAACTTTAATAATTTTTTCTATTATATTAATTAATTTAATATTAATTTAATTGGTCAAGCTCGAAGAAAGAGTCCACAAAATTTTAATTATCAAATGAGACTAGTAGTTAATCTGTTAAAGGATACAAAATACATAATTTAAAGGCATTTTATTTGCCCCCTTTTTTTTCCGTAAAATTAAAGTGTTGGATATCATAGCATTTCCTACAAATAGCTTTTATTGTAATGGAAGACAAACAATTAGTTACAAAACAAATTGGTTAATGATTCTAAATAACCGAATTACAATAAATAGTTTTAGTTATGGGCTTTATGATTCATATCAAATACTGTTTTTGGTATAATTATTTATGCTTGTTCTATAGATATAAAAAAATTATTGTAATACGTAATAATTTTAATGAAAATTATAATTTTCATTTTTTATCTTCATAAAATTTTATTTTAAAATTTGAATTTAATATTAACAATTCAGTATTAATAAAAACAATTCAGTATTAATAAAATTAAATACGTATTTATTTTTCACTAGTGACTTATTTATATCATTTGACCAATTATAACCTCTTGATTTTAAATATTTGAAGTAGTTTGGAAAGATTCAGAATAATTAAGGCTAGAAAATTCTATTTAAGTTTTATTTTATATATCTTAATTTTTTTTTTATTAACCGACCCCTTTCAAAAGAAAAGAAATAAGAACCGGTGACTCAGAAACAATTAATTAAGATAAATTTTTTTTTTATTTTTTTAATTTTTTTTTATTTTTTTATGGAATATACATATCAATATTCATGGATTATACCTTTCATTCCACTTCCAGTTCCTATCTTAATTGGAACAGGACTTCTACTTTTTCCAACGGCAACAAAAAATCTTCGCCGTATGTGGGCTTTTCCTAGTGTTTTATTATTAAGTATAGTTATGGTTTTTTCAGCCCTTTTTTCTATTCAGCAAATAAATAATAATTCTGTCTATCAATATGTATGGTCTTGGACCATCAATAATGATTTTTCTTTAGAATTTGGCTGCTTGGTTGATCCACTTACTTCTATTATGTCGATATTAATCACTACTGTTGGAATTATGGTTCTTATTTATAGTGACAATTATATGTCTCATGATCAGGGATATTTGAGATTTTTTGCTTATATGAGTTTTTCCAATACTTCAATGTTGGGATTAGTTACTAGTTCTAATTTGATACAAATTTATATTTTTTGGGAATTAGTTGGAGTGTGTTCTTATCTATTAATAGGTTTTTGGTTCACACGACCCAGTGCCGCGAATGCTTGTCAAAAAGCGTTTGTAACTAATCGTGTCGGGGATTTTGGTTTATTATTAGGAATTTTGGGTTTTTATTGGATAACAGGTAGTTTCGAATTTCGGGATTTGTTTGAAATATTCAATAACTTGGTTTATAATAATGAAGTTAATTTTTTATTTGTTACTTTATGCGCCTTCCTATTATTTGCCGGCGCTGTTGCTAAATCCGCCCAATTTCCCCTTCATGTATGGTTACCTGATGCCATGGAAGGGCCTACCCCCATTTCGGCTCTTATACATGCCGCTACTATGGTAGCAGCAGGAATTTTTCTTGTAGCTCGGCTTCTTCCTCTTTTCATAGTTATACCTTACATTCTAAATCTAATAGCTTTGATAGGTATAATAACATTATTTTTAGGAGCCACTTTAGCTCTTGCTCAAAAAGATATTAAGAAAAGCTTAGCTTATTCTACAATGTCTCAATTGGGTTATATGATGTTAGCTCTAGGTATGGGGTCTTATCGAGCGGCTTTATTTCATTTGATTACTCATGCTTATTCGAAGGCATTGTTGTTCTTAGGATCTGGATCAATTATTCATGCGATGGAAGCTATTGTTGGATATTCTCCAGATAAAAGTCAGAATATGGTTCTTATGGGCGGTTTAAGAAAACATGTACCAATTACAAAAACTGCTTTTTTATTGGGTACACTTTCTCTTTCTGGTATTCCACCCCTTGCTTGTTTTTGGTCCAAAGATGAAATTCTTAATGATAGTTGGTTGTATTCACCTATTTTTGCAATAATAGCTTGGTCCACAGCAGGATTAACTGCATTTTATATGTTTCGGATCTATTTACTTGCTTTTGAAGGACATTTAAACGTTTATTTTCAAACTTACAGTGGCAAAAAAAGTAGTTCGTTCTATTCAATGTCTCTATGGGGTAAAGATAAAGAAGGACCCGAAATTATTAAAAAAAATTTGCGTTTATTATATTTATTAACGACGAAAAACAATGAAAAAACTTATTTTTTAAACACATATCGAATTAATAGTAATGAAAATAGTAATGAAAATGTAAGAAGCACGGTGCAGCCTTTTATTAGTATTACTCGTTTTGGCACTAAAAGCACTTTCTCATATCCCCACGAGTCAGACAATACTATGTTATTTCCGATGCTTGTATTAGTTTTATTTACGTTGTTCGTTGGAGTCATAGGAATTCCTTTCTTCAATCAGGAAGGAATAGATTTGGATATATTATCCAAATTGTTAAGTTCATCCATAAATCTTTTACATCAAAATAAAAAAAATTCG